GATATCTCCGGGCTGATTAAAGTAATTTTTAGAAATTGGGTGGGGAAAGGGGAAGCATTCAAAATTGTAGAGTATACAGAAGAAGAAAGAAAAAGAGAAGAAGAAAAAGAGACGAAGGAAAGAACGGAGAAAGAGCGAATACAGATAGCAGAGGCCTGGGATACCATTCCAGTTACACAAGTAATAAGAGGTTGCATGTTACTAACTCAATCTATTTTTAGAAAATATATTGTATTACCTTCATTGCTAATTGCAAAAAATAGTGGACGCATGTTCCTATTTCAATTTCCCGAATGGTTTGAGGATTTACAGGAATGGAATAGAGAGATGCATGTTAAATGTACCTATAATGGTGTTCCATTATCCGAAACAGAATTTCCGAAAAATTGGTTGACAGACGGTATTCAGATAAAAATCTTATTTCCTTTCCGTCTGAAACCTTGGCACAAATCGAAACTACGATCATCTAAGAAAGGTTTAATGAAAAAGAAAAAAGAAAAAGATGCTTTTTGTTTTTTAACAGTTTGGGGAATGGAAACTGAACTTCCTTTTGGTTCGCCCCGAAAACGACCTTCCTTTTTTAAACCCATTTTTAAGGAAATTGAAAAAAAAATTGGAAAATTGAAAAAGAAGTCTTCTCGAGTTCTAATAGTTTTTAAAAGAAAAATAAAATTACTTCGAAAAGTTTTAAAAGAAACAAAAGAATGGGTTATCGAAAGTGTTATTTTTATAAAAAGAATAATAAAAGAACTTTCCAAAATTCTGTTATTTCGATTAACAGGAGGAGAAGTATATGAATCAAGTGAAATTAAAGAAGAAAAAGATTCTATAATAAGCAATCAGCTAATTCACGAATCGTTTAGTGAAATTGCATCTACGAATTGGACAAATTCTTCATTAACAGAAAAAAAAATCAAGGATTTGACTACTAGAACAAGTACAATTCGAAATCAAATAGAAAGAATTATAAAAGAGCAAAAAAAAGTAACTCCAAGAATAAATAATATTAGTCTTAAAAAGACAAGTTATAATGCTAAAAGATTCGAAAAATGGCAAATATTAAAAAAAAGAAATGCTCAATTAATCTCTAAATTACCTCTTTTTTTGAAATTTTTCATTGAAAGAATCTACACAGATATATTTTTATGTATCATTAATATTCCCAGAATGAATACAGAACTTTTTCTTGAATCAACAAAAAAAATTATTGATAAATCCATTTACAATAATGAAAGAAAACAAGAAAGAATTAATAAAATTAAGAAAAATCTAATTCCATTTATTTCGACTATAAAAAAGTCACTTGATAATATTAGTAATAGTCAAAAAAATTCACCTATTTTTTATGACTTATCCTACGTGTCACAAGCATATGTATTTTTCAAATTATCACAAATCCAAGTTAGTAACTCGTATAAATTAAGAGCTGTTCTTCAATCTCAAGGAATCCCCCCGCCTGAAATAAAGGATTCTTTTGAAACACAAGGAATGGTTGATTCGAAATTAGGGGATAAGAAACTTCCGAGTTATGAAATGAATCAATGGAAAAAGTGGTTAAGAGGATATTATCAATACAATTTATCTCGGAGCAGATGGTATAGATTAATATCAGAAAAATGGCGCAATACAGTTCATCAACGTCGTATAGCTAAAAAGGAAAATTTTAGCAAAAGGCATTCATATGAAAAAGACCAATTAATTGATTTCAAAAAACAAAAACAAATTGAAGTATATTCATTATATAATCAAAAAAGAAAAGAGAATTTCCAAAAATACTATAAATATGATCTTTTATCATATAAATTTCTTAATTATGAAAATAAAACGGAATACTTTTTTTATAGATCTCCGTTTCAAGGACGTAAGAAGCAAGAGATTTCTTATAACACGCATAAAGAAAATATACTGAGGAACATCCCTATCGATAATTATCTAGGAAAAGTCGATATTCTATATATGGAAAAAACGGTCGATAGAAAATATTTTGATTGGAACATTTTCAATTTTGATCTTAAACAAAAAGACGATATTGAGGCCTGGGTCAGCAATGGGAATCAAAATACTCAACTAATTCCTAAAAAAAATCTTTTTTACCTTATGATTCCAGAAATCAATCCACCAAACTCCGACAAAGTATTTTTTGATTGGATGGGAATGAATGAAAAAATGCTAAAGTGTCACATAGCGAATTTGGAACCTTGGTTCTTCCCAGAATTTGTGTTACTTTATAATGCATATAAAAGGAAACCTTGGTTTATACCAAGCAAATTACTTCTTTCAAATTTGAATAAAAATGAAAATAGTAGTGAAAATCAAAAAATAAATCAAAAGAAAAAAGGAAGTTTTTTGATACCATCGAATAAAAAGCATCGAAATCAAGGAGAAAAAGAACCCACAAGTCCAGGAAATCTTGGATCCGTTCTCTCACAACAAAAAGATAGTGAAGAAAATTATGCAAGATCAGACATGAAAAAGGGGAAAACGAAAAAACAATACAAAAGCAGCGCGAGAGCAGAACTAGATTTCTTCCTGAAACGTTATTTGCTTTTTCAATTGAGATGGGACGATACTTTGAATCAAAGACTGATCAATAATGTCAAGGTATATTGTCTCCTGCTTAGACTGATAGATCCAACCCAAATTACTATACCCTCGATTCAAAATAGAGAAATGAGTTTGGATATAATGCTGATTGAGAAGAATTTAACTCTTAGCCAATTGATGAAAAAGGGAATATTGATTATAGAACCCATTCGTCTGTTTGGAAAAAACGATGCACAATTTATTATGTATCAAACCATAGGTATTTCATTGGTTCATAAGAGTAAGCACCAAACTAATCAAAAATACCAAGAACAAAGATATGTTTCTAAGAAGAATTTTGATGAAACTATTTCATCACACCAAAGAATAACTGAAAATAGAGACAAAAATCATTTGGATTTGCTTGTTCCTGAAAATATTTTATCGTTTAGACGTCGTAGAAAGTTGAGAATTCGAAGTTGTTTTAATTCAAAGAATAGAAATGGTGAAGATAGAAATCCAGTATTTTGGAATGCAAAGGACGTAAAAGACAGCAGCCAAGTTTCGCATGACAGTAACCATTTTGATAGAGAGAAAAATCAATTAATAAAATTAAAGCTCTTTCTTTGGCCTAATTATCGATTAGAGGATTTAGCTTGTATGAATCGTTATTGGTTTGATACCAATAATGGCAGTCGTTTCAGTATGTTAAGAATACATCTGTATCCATGATTGAAATTTTGACATTTCGTGGATAATACACTTTTTCTATATATTCTATACCCTATATATATAATAGGGTATATCAAAGCAAACAAATACATAGATCACATGTCTTGTCTCACATTTCATTCTAATATCCAATAGGAAATGAATAATGTCTCGATTAGATCTCGAAATGAATCAACATAACCTTCTTTGTTTTAGGTCTAAATTCTTCGATGCGAAAATGTACCAATCCTTTTCTATCCCTATCTAAATCCAATTAGAAATTGGATTAATTGATTTGACTTCCGAAAATTAGGAGTTCATAAAGAAATTTGGATTAGATTATTGTATATACCAAATTCCAATTAATGGCATTATTATTACTGATCAATAAAATCCATATCTGTGAAAAGGGAAAGGGGATTTTTTTATGGTAACAAATTCATTCATTTCGGTTATTTCTCAAAAAGAAAACGAAGAAAACAGAGGGTCTGTTGAATTTCAAGTATTCAGTTTTACCACTAAGATAAGAAGACTTACTTCACATTTGGAATTGCACAAAAAAGACTCTTCATCCCAGAGAGGTTTGCGGAAAATTTTGGGAAAACGCCAACGACTGCTGGCCTATTTGTCAAAAAAAAATAGAAGACGCTATAAAGAATTAATTAGTGAGTTAAATATTCGAGAGATAAAGACTCGTTAATTTGAAGCGTGATACCATTTGAGCTTAGTCGTTTCAATTTTGATGAACTTCTTTTTACTTTCAGCAATGCATGGAAGAACGACTCGGGAAAAAACTTATGATTGCACCAACTACAAGAAAAGACCTCATGATAGTCAATATGGGCCCTCACCACCCATCAATGCATGGTGTTCTTCGACTGATTGTTACTCTCGATGGTGAAAATGTTATTGATTGTGAACCAATACTGGGTTATTTACATAGAGGGATGGAGAAAATTGCGGAAAATCGAACAATTATACAATATTTGCCTTATGTAACGCGTTGGGATTATTTAGCTACTATGTTCACAGAAGCAATAACCGTAAATGGACCCGAACAGCTAGGCAATATTCAAGTACCTAAAAGGGCTAGCTATATCAGAGCTATTATGTTGGAGTTAAGTCGTATCGCTTCTCATTTGTTATGGCTTGGCCCTTTTATGGCAGATATTGGGGCACAGACCCCTTTCTTCTATATTTTTCGAGAACGAGAGTTAATATATGACTTGTTCGAAGCTGCTACCGGTATGCGCATGATGCATAATTATTTTCGTATCGGAGGAGTAGCTGCTGATCTACCTCATGGCTGGATAGATAAATGTTTGGATTTTTGCGATTATTTTTTAACCGGGGTTGCTGAATATCAAAAGCTTATTACGCGGAATCCTATTTTTTTAGAACGAGTTGAAGGCGTAGGCATTATTGGCGCAGAAGAAGCACTAAATTGGGGTTTATCGGGCCCAATGCTACGAGCTTCCGGAATACAGTGGGATCTTCGTAAAATTGATCGTTATGAGTCTTACGACGAATTTGATTGGGAGATTCAATGGCAAAAAGAAGGGGATTCATTAGCTCGGTATTTAGTACGAATCAGTGAAATGACAGAATCCATAAAAATTATCCAACAGGCTCTGGAAGGAATTCCAGGGGGACCCTATGAGAATTTAGAAATTCGACGCTTTGGTAGAATAAAAGACCCTGAATGGAATGATTTTGACTATCGATTTATTAGTAAAAAACCTTCTCCAACTTTTGAATTGTCTAAG